TATTTATTATATATATTTATTATAAAAATTATTAGGAATGGTTTTATATATATATATATATATTAAAATATTTATATATTAAATATAAATATTTATAAAATTATAAATAATATATATATATATAAATATTTAATTAATTAATATATTAATAATATAATAATTTTTTGAAAAATTAAAATTTAATTAAATAATATTTCTTATTTAAAATGAACTGTATTAGGATTATCATGAAATAGTTTTTTTAATATAATATTATGAAAAAGAAATAAGAGAAATAATAAAAATTTATTAATTTATATTATTCATTTAATATAAAAAAAAAAAAAAAAAAATCTATTTATAAAAATTAATTAATAAATAAAAAATTATGTTTTAAATAAAATTTATTATAAATTTATTTTACATATAAATTTTAGTATAAAATTTTAATTATTTTAAAAATAATTAGTTAATTATGTAGTAATTAAAATTAAAAATTTAAGAAATTAAGATTTAGTAATATAAAAATTAATAACTAATTTTGTGCCAGCAGTTGCGGTTAAACAAAAATTAAATTAAATTTTTTTAGAATTTAATTAATATAAATATATATATATATATATATATATATATTATAATAATAATAAATTAAATATTAAATTATTAGGTGAAATTATAATTTAATTAAATTTTAAAATATTAATATGAATTAATAAATTTTATAATAAACTAGGATTAGATACCCTATTATTAAAAATTTAATTGAAAATACTAAAATAGTAAATAAAAAATATTGAAACTTAAATAATATGGCGGTATTTTAGTTCATTTAGAGGAATCTGTCTAATAATTGATAATCCACGAATAAATTTACTTAATTTATAATTTTATATATCGTTGTTAAAAAAATATTTTTTATAAAAAATAATATTTAAAAATTAAAATAAAAAATTAATTCAGATCAAGATGTAGAATATAATTAAGAATATGATGGATTACAATAAAATAATTTATATGGATAATTAATTTTAAAATTAATTTAAAAGTGGATTTAAATGTAATTTTAATTAATTTATTAAAATGATTAAAAATTAAAATATGTACATATTGCCCGTCACTTTCATTTAAAAATTGAAATAAGTCGTAACAAAGTAGAGGTACTGGAAAGTGTTTCTAGAATGTCAAATTAGAGCTTGTAATAAGTATTTCATTTACATTGAAAAGAAATTAATATTTAATTAATTTGAGGGGAAAAATTAATAAAGTATAAATAATAAAAAAAATTTTTAAAATTAAAAATAAATTAATGGGGGTTAAAGTATTTTTAATAGAAAAAATTAAAAAATTTATAGAAAATTAGTATTGTAAAAGAAATTTGAAAATAAAATTAATTTAATTTAAAGAAAATTTGATTTATTGTATCTTGTGTATCAGAGTTTATTAAATAATTTTTATTTAAAAAAAAATCTCGAATTTAAAAGAGTTAATTAATTAAAAAAGTTAATGTTGAATAATTATTTTAAATAATTAATTAGAAATTAAATGTTAATCGTTTTTAAATATATCTAGTTATTTTAGAAAAAAATTTAATTTAAAATTTAAATAATTTAAATAATTTAATAATAAAATTTTTAAAATTTAAATTTAATATATTAAGGGATAAGCTTTAAATTAAAAATTTATAATAAAATATGTAAAATTAAAATTTTTAAAATTTATATTGTTTAAAAATTTTAATTTATTATAAAAAATTTTAATTAATATAAAATTTAATAAAAAAAATTTAAATTTATATAAAATAATAATTTAAAATAATAATAAATTAGTAATAATGATAAAATTAGTATAAATAAATATAAAAATATAAATAAAAATTAAAATTAAATTTAAGGAATTCGGCAAAAATAAATATTCACTTGTTTATCAAAAACATGTCTTTTTGATAATAATTTAAAGTCTAATCTGCCCACTGATAAATATTAAAGGGCTGCAGTATTTTGACTGTACAAAGGTAGCATAATCAATAGTTTTTTAATTGAAAACTTGAATGAAAGATTTGATGAAATATTAACTGTCTCATATATTATTATTAAAATTTTATTTTTTAGTTAAAAAGCTAAAATAATTTTAAAAGACGAGAAGACCCTATAGAGTTTTATATTTTTATTTATTATGAAATTATATTAAAATTTATATTTAAAATAAATAAAAATATTATATTGGGGTGATAAAAAAATAAAATTAACTTTTTAAATATAAAATATAAATAAGTAGATAATTGATCCATTATTAATGATTAAAAGAAAAAATTACCTTAGGGATAACAGCGTAATATTTTTTTTTAGTTCAAATAAAAAAAAAAGTTTGCGACCTCGATGTTGGATTAAGATAAAATTTAAATGTAGAAGTTTAAAATTTTGATCTGTTCGATCATTAAAATCTTACATGATCTGAGTTCAAACCGGTGTAAGCCAGGTTGGTTTCTATCTTTAAAAAATAAAAATATTTTAGTACGAAAGGATCAAATATTTAAAATAATTTTAAATAAAGAATATTATTAATTATTTATAAAAATTACTATTTTGACAGAAAAAATGTGATGATTTTAGAAGTCATGAATATATAATTTATATTATATAAGTAGTAAATGATAATAATAGATTTATTTAATATAATTATTGGGGTTTTAATTTTAATTATTGGTGTTTTAATTGGTGTTGCTTATTTAGTTTTATTAGAACGAAAATTATTAGGTTATATTCAAATTCGAAAAGGTCCAAATAAGTTAGGATTTATAGGATTATTACAGCCTTTTTCTGATGCTATTAAATTATTTACAAAAGAACAGGTTTATTTAAATTATTCAAATTATATATTTTACTATTTTTCTCCTGTATTAAGATTTATATTATCTTTAATAATTTGAATAGTAATTCCTTATTACTTTAATATAATTATATTTAATTTAGGCATTTTATTTTTTTTATGTTGTATGAGATTAGGGGTTTATATAATTATAATTGCTGGATGATCTTCTAATACAAATTATTCATTATTAGGGGGTTTACGTGCAGTAGCTCAAACTATTTCTTATGAAGTTAGTTTAATTTTAATTATATTATCAAGAGTTATTTTAATTTTGGATTTTAATTTATTAAAATTTTCATATTATCAAGAATTAATTTGATTTATATTTATAATATTACCATTAAGATTATGTTTTTTATCATCTTTAATAGCTGAAGTAAATCGAACTCCTTTTGATTTTGCAGAAGGTGAAAGAGAATTAGTTTCAGGGTTTAATGTTGAATATAGAAGAGGAGGATTTGCTTTAATTTTTTTAGCAGAATATTCAAGTATTTTATTTATAAGAATATTATTTATTATTATTTATATAGGGGGTTATGATCTTAATTTATTTTTTTACATAAAAATGATTTTAATTTCTTTTTTATTTATTTGAGTTCGAGGTACTTTACCTCGATATCGTTATGATAAATTAATATATATATGTTGAAAAAGATATTTACCTATTTCTTTGAATTATTTACTATTTTTTATTGGTATTATAATAATATTATAAAATTAATTAAATATAATTATAAAATAATATTAGTATAAATTAATAGAATAAATATTCTTTCTTAAGTTTTCAAAACAAATGCTTATTACAAGCTCATTAATTAAAATTTAAAGTTTAAAAATTAAGTTATCTCATATTTTATTTAAAATAGGGTTAATAATAAAATAAGAAAAATAAAATATAGTTAGTAATTGACTTGTAATAACATATAAATTTTCTACAGGTCGTGCTCCAATTCATGTTAAAAGAATAATTGTAATAATTATAAATCAAAATAAAATTTGATTTAAAGGATAAAATTGTATTCCTTGAATTTTTTTATTAAATGTAAAAGGAAGAATAATTAAAATTAAAATAGATATAACTAAAGCAATTACACCTCCTAATTTATTAGGAATAGATCGTAAAATAGCATAAGCAAATAAAAAATATCATTCAGGTTGAATATGAATAGGGGTAACTAAAGGATTAGCTGGAATAAAATTGTCGGGGTCTCCTAATAAATAAGGATTATTTAAAGTTAAAATAGATAAGAAAAAAATTAAAGTAATAAATCCAATTAGATCTTTAAAAGTAAAAAATGGGTGAAAAGGAATTTTATCTAAATTTCTATTAATTCCTAAAGGATTATTAGATCCTGTCTGATGAAGGAATAATAAATGAATTATTGTTATTATAAGAATAATAAATGGTAAAAGAAAATGAAATGTATAAAATCGAGTAAGAGTAGCATTATCTACTGCAAATCCTCCTCAAATTCAATTAACTAATAAATTTCCTAAATAAGGAATAGCTGATAAAAGATTAGTAATAACTGTAGCACCTCAAAAAGATATTTGTCCTCAAGGGAGTACATATCCTATAAAAGCTGTTGCTATTAATAAAAATAAAATAATTACACCAATTATTCAAGTATAAAATAAATTAAATGATTCATAATAAATACCTCGACCAATATGTATATAAATACAGATAAAAAAAAAAGATGCACCATTAGCGTGAAGAGTTCGAATTAGTCACCCATAATTAACATTTCGACAAATATAATTTACTCTAAAAAATGCTATATCAATATTTGCAGTATAATATATAGTTAAAAATAATCCTGTAATAATTTGAATAATTAAACATAAAGATAATAATGATCCAAAATTTCATCATCTAGAAATATTTAATGGAGAAGGTAAATCGATTAAAGAATTATTAATAATTTTAAAAATAGGATGAGTTTTTCGTAAAGGTTTATATAGATTTATCATTAGTTAAAAGATCGAAGAGGTCCAAAAAAAATATTAGTAATTTTTACTACTGCAATTAAAGTAATAAATAAATAAATAATTATTATAATTATTAATAAATAAATTTGTTTATTATATAATTTAAATAAACTAATATTATTTTCATTATACGAAAATAAAAAAATATTATTAAAATTATTTATATCTTCATTAAAAAAAAAAATTAATCAATTTAAGTTATTTTTAAAAATAATAGATATAAAAATAATTAATAATATTAAAATAATAACAATTTTAAATAAGGAAAAATTTATAAATTCATTAGAAGCAATTCTTGAAATATAAATAAATAAAACTAATAAACCTCCTAAAAAAACTAAAAATAAAATATAAGAAAATCAATAAGAATTAGTAAATATACCTAATAATAAACAAATTAATAAAGTTTGTAATAAAATTGAAATTCCTATTGAAATAGGGTGATTAATAAAAAATATAAAAATAGATAAAATAATAATTGTTATAGATAAAAATATTTTTATAATATCAAAGAATAGTTTAATAAAAATTATAATTTTGGAGATTATAGATAAAGAAATTCTTTTTCTTTGAAGTTCTTAAAGAAAATTCTTATTTTTGATTTACAAGACCAATATTTTAAATAAATTATAAAAACAAATGATAATAAATATGTGATTAATAGTATTTGTAATATTTATATTAGGTAATATAATTTTTGTAAGAAAACATAAACATTTATTAATTATTTTAATAAGATTAGAATTTATTGTTTTAAGAATTTTTTTTTTAATAATAATATATTTAATTACAATTGATTATAATATATATATATTAATAGTATTTTTAGTTTTTTCTGTTTGTGAAGGTACTTTAGGTTTATCAATTTTAGTTTCAATAATTCGAACACATGGAAATGATTATTTTCAAAGTTTTAATTTAATTTAATTATGATAAAATTTTTAATTATAATAATTTTTATAATATTTTTATGTTTTAAAAAAAATATATTTTGAATGGTTCAAAATATAATAATATTAATAGCTTGAATATTTATAAATTTAACTATAAATATTTATATTTTTAATAATTTAAGATATATAATAAGATGTGATATAATTTCTTATGGTTTAATTTTATTAAGAATTTGAATTAGATTTTTAATAATTATAGCTAGAGAAAGTTTAAAAAAAAATAAATTTTATGAAAATTTATTTTTAATAAACGTTATATTATTATTAATTTTATTATATTTAACTTTTAGAATTATGAATTTATTTTTATTTTATTTATTTTTTGAAGCTAGATTAATTCCAACATTAATATTAATTATTGGATGAGGATATCAACCTGAGCGAATTCAGGCAGGTTTATATTTATTATTTTATACTTTATTTGCTTCTTTACCTTTATTAATAGGAATTTTTTATATAAATAAAAATATAAATTGTATAATAATATATTTTTTAAAATTTTATGATTATACTTATGTTTTTTTATATATTAGAATAATTTTGGCTTTTTTAGTAAAAATGCCTATATATTTTGTTCATTTATGACTTCCTAAGGCTCATGTTGAGGCTTCAATTTCTGGTTCAATAATTTTAGCTGCTATTATATTAAAATTAGGAGGTTATGGACTTTTACGAGTTATAATTAGATTACAAAAAATTGGATTAAAGTTAAATTTTATTTGAGTAATTATTAGATTAGTAGGGGGATTTTATATTAGATTAAAATGTTTTTGTCAAATTGATATAAAATCATTAATTGCTTATTCTTCAGTCTGTCATATAAGAATTGTTATTGGGGGAATTATAACTTTAAATTATTGAGGGTTTTTAGGTTCTTATATTTTAATAATTAGACATGGATTATGTTCATCAGGTATATTTTGTTTATCTAATATAAATTATGAGCGTTTAAAAAGACGAAGATTGTTTATAAATAAGGGAATAATAAATTTTATACCTTCAATAAGATTATGGTGATTTTTAATATTATCATCAAATATAGCTGCTCCTCCTTCTTTAAATTTAGTAGGAGAAATTAGATTAATTAATAKATTAATTAGATGATCATGAATAACAATAATCATATTAATAATAATTTCTTTTTTTAGAGCTGGTTATAGATTATATTTATATTCATATACACAACATGGAAAATATAATATTGGTATTTATAGATTTCATATAGGAGTTTCACGAGAATACTTAATATTAATATTACATTGATTGCCATTAAATTTAATAATTATAAAAATTGATTACAGAATACTTTGATTTTATTTAAATAATTTAATAATAAAATATTGATTTGTGATATCAAAAATATGAATATATCATTTTAAATCATTAATAAATATTCCCTTTGTTTTATTAGATTTTTTTTTTTATTTTTTTTTATATTAATAAATTTTTTTATAATAATTTATTTTATTAAAAATGAAATAGTAATATTTTTTGAGTGGGAAATTATTTCTTTTAGTTCAATAAATTTAGTAATATCAATTTTATTAGATTTTATTTCTTTAATTTTTATAATATTTGTTTCTTTAATTTCTGCAGTTGTAATTTATTATAGAAAAAGATATATAAGATCAGAATTAAATTTAAATCGTTTTATTATTTTAGTATTAATATTTGTATTTTCAATAATTTTATTAATTATTAGTCCTAATATGATTAGAATTATTTTAGGTTGAGATGGTTTAGGGTTAGTTTCTTATTGTTTAGTAATTTATTATCAAAATATCAAATCTTATAATGCAGGTATATTAACTGTATTATCAAATCGAGTTGGTGATGTAATAATTTTAATAGTAATTGCTTGAATAATAAATTATGGTAGATGAAATTATATTTTTTATTTAAATTTTATATTTAATGATTATTCGATACAATTAATTAGATTAATAATTATTTTATCAGCTATAACAAAAAGAGCTCAAATTCCATTTAGATCTTGATTACCTGCTGCTATAGCTGCTCCTACTCCTGTTTCTGCATTAGTTCATTCATCTACATTAGTAACTGCTGGTGTTTATTTATTAATTCGATTTAATAATTTATTAATAGAAACATTATTTATTAAATTTTTTTTATTAATTTCTGGATTAACAATATTTATAGCTGGTATTGGAGCAAATTATGAGTTTGATTTAAAGAAAATTATTGCTTTATCAACTTTAAGTCAATTAGGTTTAATAATAAGAATTTTAAGTATAGGTTATTATGAATTAGCTTATTTTCATTTATTAACTCATGCTATATTTAAAGCTTTATTATTTATATGTGCGGGTAAAGTAATTCATTTAATAAATAATAATCAGGATATTCGTATAATAGGTGGTTTAAGATTATATATTCCTTTAACATCTTTATGTTTAAATATTTCTAATTTAGCTTTATGTGGGATTCCATTTTTAGCAGGATTTTATTCTAAGGATTTAATTTTAGAGGTTATTAGAATAAGAAATTTAAATTTTTTAATTTATAATTTATATTATATTTCTACAGGTTTAACTATATTATATACTATACGTTTATTAATGTATTTAATAATTAATGATTATAATTTATTAGTTATTTATAATTTATATGAAGAAGATTATATTATATTAAAAAGTATATATATATTATTATTTATAAGTTTAATTTCAGGTAGATTTATAAGATGAGTATTATTTTCTTATCCTTATATGATTTATTTACCTTTTAATATAAAATTAATAGTAATTTATGTTGTATTATTAGGAATGTTAATGGGAATTTTTATTAGAAATATAAAAATTAATTTTTTAAATAAGTTTATAATGACATATAATATAAGTTTTTTTTTTTCATTAATATGATTTATACCTAGATTATCAACTTATGGTTTAAATTATTATTTTTTATTAATAGGTCAAAAATTATTAAAAAATATTGATATAGGGTGAAGAGAATTATATAGAGGTCAAGGAATATATAATATTATTAAATATTATTCTTTAATTAATTATATATATCAAATAAATAATTTTAAAATTTATTTATATAGATTTGTTTTATGAATAATAATTATAATTATAATAATTATATTAATTTACTTAAATAGCTTATATAAGAAGAGTATAATATTGAAGATATTAAGGAGATAAATTATCTTTAAGTATTTATTTATAAAAAAAAATTTTTTATTTTTACAATGAAAATGTAATGTTTTAATAATAAACTATATAAATAAGAAATATTAATGAATTTAATCACTATGAATTAAGTTAGCAGCTTAATTATTTATATTTCAATTGGAATATAAATTCAATTTTATCATTAACAGTGATATACCTCTATTTTGGTTTCAATTAATTAAATAAGGAGTAAAAACTCTATCTTTTAAGTCGAAATTAAATGCAATTTTGCTTCTTATTTAAGATAAATTAATAATTAATATTTTTTGAATGCAAATCAAATGTTTTATATAAACTATAATCCTTATTAAATAATTCAATTTAGTATATTTTGGTTTCATTCATGATATAATCCAATTAAAAGTATAATTATAAAAAAGGAATTAATTTTTCATCAAATAATAAAGTTAACTCTTTTAAAAGAAATAATTATTGGTAAGATTAAAGCAATTTCAATATCAAAAATTAAAAAGATTACTGTAATTAAAAAAAAATGAAGAGAAAAAGGAATACGAGGTAAATTTTTGGGATTAAATCCACATTCAAATGGTGAGCATTTTTCTCGATCTAAGTTTGATTTTTTAGAAATAATTAAAGATAAAATAATAAAAATATTTGAAATTAAAAAAATAATAATAGAAAGTAAATTTAAAATAAAAATTATTTATATTAATTAATATTAAACTTTTTGATTGGAAGTCAAATATACTAAATATATTATATAAATTAAAAATTATTAGTTACCTCATCAATATACTGAAATATATAAAAAAAGTCATACTACATCTACAAAATGTCAATATCAAGCTGCAGCTTCAAATCCAAAATGATGATTATTTGAGAAATGTTTATTAAGATGACGAATAAAACATATTAATAAAAATAATGTTCCAATAATTACATGAAGTCCATGGAATCCTGTTGCTATAAAAAAAGTTGATCCATAAATTCTGTCTGCAATAGTAAATGGTGCTTCAAAATATTCATAAGTTTGTAAAATAGTAAAATAAATTCCTAAAATAATAGTTAATAATAATCTTTGTGTTATTTGTGATATATTATTATTTATTAAACTATGATGAGCTCATGTAACTGTAATTCCTGATCTAATTAAAATAATTGTATTAAGAAGAGGAATTTGGAATGGGTGAAAAGGAATAATGCTTGTAGGTGGTCATATTGCTCCAATTTCAATATTTGGGGATAGACTTCTATGAAAAAAAGCTCAAAAAAATGAAATGAAGAAAAAAATTTCTGAAATAATAAATAAAATTATACCTCAGCGTAAACCATTTGATACTAATAAAGTATGTTTACCTTGAAAAGTACTTTCGCGACAAATATCACGTCATCATTGATATATAGTTAAAATTACAATGATATAACCTAAAATGAAAAGATTAATATTAAAATTATGGAATCATTTTACTAATCCTGTAACTAAAGTTATAACTCCAATAGCACCTGTAAGAGGTCATGGACTAAAATCTACTAAATGATAAGGATGATTATGATTTAATTTCATTAATTAACTTCACTAGAATAGAGAGTTCTTAAAATAGTAATTACATAAGATTGAATAATTGATACCGCAAATTCTAAAATTAATAATAAAATTTGAGTAAAAATTAAAATAATTAATAAGTAATTAGGTAAATTAATACTTGAATTACCTAATAAAGTTAATAGTAAATGTCCAGCAATTATATTAGCAGTTAAACGTACAGCTAAAGTTCCTGGACGAATAATATTACTAATTGTTTCAATTATTACTATAAAAGGTATTAAGATTGTTGGAGTTCCTTGGGGAATTATATGAATAAATATATGTTGTGTATGATTAATTCATCCATAAATTATAAAACTTAATCATAATGTTAATGATAAGGTTAATGAAAAATTTAAATGACTAGTTCTAGTAAAAATATATGGGAATAATCCTAAAAAATTATTAAATAAAATAAAAAAAAAAAGTGAGATAAAAATAAATGTTGATCCATTAAATCTATTATTTCCTATTAAAGTTTTAAATTCATTATGTAATTTTAATGAAATAAAATTTCATAAAATAAAATAACGATTAGGAATAAATCAAAAAGAATAAGGAATAAATATTAAACCAATTATGGTTCTTAATCAATTTAATGATAAATTAAAAATGTTAGTTGAGGGGTCAAAGATTGAAAATAGGTTAGTTATCATTTTCAAATAAAATTATTTTTGGTTTTAAAAATTTTTTTATTTAAAATTTTATTAAAATTATAGTTAAAAATATAATAATTAATAATATTAAATAAAATAAAAATACAAATGAAAAATAAAAAAGATATTAATCAGTTAATAGGTATTATTTGTGGGATAAAAGAATATTACATGTAAAGTAATAATTTAAATTTGACATATTAATGTTATATTTTAACTAATTCTTTATCATTAGAAGTAATTGCTAAATTACTATAAAATGGTTTAAGAGACCAGTACTTGCTTTCAGTCATCTAATGATTAATAATTATTAATTCATTTAATGAAATTTTTAATTGAAACACTTTCAATTACAATAGGTATAAAACTATGATTTGCTCCACAAATTTCAGAACATTGACCATAAAAAATACCTGGACGAGAAATAAAAAAACTAGTTTGATTTAGTCGTCCAGGATTAGCATCTACTTTAATTCCTAATGAAGGGACTGTTCAAGAATGAATAACATCAGTAGCTGTGATTAAAATTCGAATTTGATTATTTATAGGTAAAATAATATGATTATCTACATCTAATAATCGAAAATTATTTAAATTATCAAATTGTGATATATAAGAATCAAATTCAACATTATTAAAATCTGAGTATTCATAACTTCAATATCATTGATGTCCAATAGATTTTAAAGTAATTAAAGGATTATTAAGTTCATCTAAAAGATATAATAAACGAAGTGAGGGTAAAGCAATAAAAATTAATGTAATTGCAGGTAAAATAGTTCAAATTAATTCAATTATTTGATTTTCTAATAAAAATCGATTAATATATTTATTAAAAAATAATGATATTATTAAATAAGAAACTAAAATAGTAATAATAATTAAAATAATTAATGTGTGATCATGAAAAAAAATAATTTGTTCTATAAGAGGGGAATTTCTATTTTGAAAGTTAAGATTAGATCATGTTGCCATTTCTAAAAAAAGGATAATCCTTTATAAATGGGGTTTAAATCCATTACATATAATCTGCCATATTAGAAGTTACTTAAAATTGGAAGTTCATTATATGAATGTTCAGCAGGAGGTAAATTTTGATATCATTCAATAGAAGATGATATATTTAAAGAAAATAAAATAATACGTTGATAAATTATTGATTCTCAAATAATAAGAATTATTAATATTATTGAAAATAATGAAATATATGACCCTAAAGATGAAATAATGTTTCAAGATAAAAATCTATCAGGGTAATCTGAATATCGTCGAGGTATTCCTGCTAAACCTAAGAAATGTTGAGGAAAAAAAGTTAAGTTAACACCAATAAATAAAGAAAAAAATTGGATTTTTAGTAAATATGGATTTAAAATTAATCCTGTAAAAAGAGGATATCAATGAATAAATCCTCCAAAAATAGCAAATACTGCTCCTATAGATAAAACATAATGAAAATGGGCTACTACATAATATGTATCATGAAGAGCAATATCAATTGAAGAATTAGCTAAAATTACACCTGTTAATCCTCCTACTGTGAATAAAAAAATAAATCCTAATCTTCAAAATATGGAAGGTCTATAATTAATTTGTGTACCATGAAGAGTTGCTAATCAACTAAAAATTTTAATTCCTGTAGGTACAGCAATAATTATTGTTGCTGAAGTAAAATAAGCTCGAGTATCAATATCTATACCAATAGTAAATATATGATGAGCTCAAACAATAAATCCTAATAAACCAATAGCTAATATAGCATAAATTATTCCTAAACATCCAAAAGTTTCTTTTTTTCCGCTTTCTTGAGAAATAATATGAGAAATTATACCAAATCCAGGTAAAATTAAAATATAAACTTCAGGATGTCCAAAAAATCAAAATAAATGTTGATATAAAATAGGATCACCTCCTCCAGCAGGGTCAAAAAAGGAAGTATTTAAATTTCGATCAGTTAAAAGTATAGTAATAGCTCCAGCTAAAACTGGTAATGAAAGTAATAATAATAAAGCTGTGATTCCAACAGCTCAAACAAATAAAGGTATTTGATCATAAGATATATTATTAATTCGTATATTAATAATTGTTGTAATAAAATTAATAGCTCCTAAAATTGAGGAAATTCCAGCTAAATGTAATGAAAAAATTGCTAAATCTACAGAAGAACCTCTATGGGCAATATTAGATGAAAGTGGGGGATAAACTGTTCATCCTGTTCCAGCACCATTTTCTACAATACTACTAGAAATTAATAAAATTAAAGAAGGGGGNAGTAATCAAAATCTTATATTATTTATACGGGGAAANGCTATATCAGGAGCTCCTAGTATTAAAGGAACAAGTCAATTTCCAAATCCTCCAATTATAATAGGTATAACTATAAAAAAAATTATAATGAAAGCATGAGCTGTGACAATAGTATTATAAATTTGATCATCTCCAATTAAAGAACCTGGATTTCCTAATTCTGTTCGAATGATAAGACTAAGGGAAGTTCCTACTATACCTGCTCAAATACCAAAAATAAAATATAAAGTTCCAATATCTTTATGATTAGTAGAAAATAGTCATTTTCGCTAAATAAAATGGCTGAGGTTAAAGCGATAAATTGTAAATTTATTTACGAGAAATTCTCTTTTATTAGTCTTATATTCAATATTTGATATAAAATTGCAAATTTTAAGGGGTAATATATTTACTAAGGCTTAAAGAAGAATTTCTTTATAAATAATTTTGAAGATTAATAGTTTAATTTAACTTAAAACCTTAAATAAAAAATAAAGTTCTAAAAATTATTCCTATTAATGAAATAAAACTAAAAAAATTAATTAAAATTAAAAAATTATTTTTAATATAAATTTTAAATCATTTAAATTTAAAAGAAAAAAATATAAAAGAAGAATAAATAATACGAATATAAAAAATTAATATAATTAATCTTATTAAAATAAAAAAAAAAGTAATAATATATAATTTATTATAAATTAAATAATTAATAATTAATCATTTAGGAAAGAATCCTAAAAAAGGAGGTAAACCTCCTAAAGAAAGAAAATTAATTATAATAAAAAATTTAANTAAAAAATTAATATTAAAACTAAATAATTGATTAATGTAAAAAATATTCAATATATAAAATAAAAAACATATTATACTAATTAAAAATGAATATAGAGAAAAATATAATATTCATAAATTTTCTCTAATTATTAATGCTGATAATATTCAACCTAAGTTATTAATTGAAGAGAATGCTATTAATTTACGTAAAGAGGTTTGATTAAATCCTCCAATAGCTCCAATTATAACATTTAAAATTATAATTAATATTAAAAAATTAATATTAAAATAATATGATAATAAAATTATAGGGGTAATTTTTTGTCATGTTATTAAAATAAAACAGTTAAGTCAAGAAAGTCCTTCTATAATATTAGGAAATCAAAAATGGAATGGAGTAGAACCTATTTTTATTAATAAAGAAGAATTAATTATAATGGTAAAAAAATTATTTAAAATATAATTTTTTATTAAAAATAAACTTAAAATAATTGAAAATAAAAAATTAATTGATGCAATAGATTGAGTTAAAAAATATTTTAGAGAAGCTTCTGAATTAAGTAAATTATGGGGGTTTGATATTAGGGGGATAAATCTTAATAAATTTACTTCTAATCCAATTCATCTTCCTAATCAAGAATTAGAGGAAATTGAAATTAAAGTTCTAAAAAATAATGAAAATAAAAAAAATATTTTATTAGAATTAAAAAGAAATAAAATTTAAAATAAGAATTTAATTCTAAGATAATTATAATTATAATTATTTTTTTTTTGAAAAATATATTTTAGTGTAAGATGCACAATAATTTTTGAAATTATTAGATATAGTTTAATTCTATAAAATATAATAAAGGTAAAAAATTACATTATTTATTCTATCAGAATAATCCTTTTATCAGGCACTTTATTTTTAAAAAAAAGGATTTCCTTTATATTTGAGGTATGAGCCCAAAAGCTTTATTTAGCTTATTTTTAA